TCAGGACGAGAATGAATCCGGGAATCCAGGGCATACTCATCCTGGAGCTTCCGCTCTCCTCTGAGAAGGGCTTTTTTATGGATAGAGAGATGAGTCGAGGGATTTATTACTCGACTAAAAGGAGAGGGTAGCCTCCCGTTTGACCGATTTCTCGGAGTCAGAAGAAGATCTCTCATCTGATGACCCTGAACAAGAAGGAGCTGCTCTCGATGTGAGATCAGCAGCAAAAGAAAGAAGAAAAGGGCCATGATGATGATCCTATGTTCGTTTTCGCCCTGCCCCGATGATGCGCTCCTAGCTCGCAGAGCATAAGTCAGCGCAAAGGAGAGATACATCCTTTAAGACTGTGAAGAGAATCCTTGGTTTGACCTACGGACTACGTGGGAAATACGAGATCTAGGCAAGCCGCTACATGTTCTCCCCTTGCCCTTGAACGATAGAAGAACTACTTATCTTCTCTTAGATAGCAGTCGATCGGTTCGCATCTATGGTCAATCAATAGGCCCACGGATCTTTCTATACGAGAAATTGCCATCTCGTAGCACCACAGCCTGGGGGTAAGACTAGAAGAGGAGATTTGCTTGGTCTTCTGTGCGGAATCTGCTTCCTAATCAGTGTAGCTCTTGGGTCAGCTCACAGCTAGGACGTCATCAGTTCTAAAGGATTCCACCACTAGGGAGACTCTCTCCTTATGGGCAAGGGAGGCAGATTTTTACGGGGAGAAGGATTCGGAATATAGTTACATAAGTCCCCTTCCCTCTCCTCAATATAGTTTCACTCGAGTCACGTCAGTACCTCTCCTTTTAGTCGCTCGTCGAGACCTCTCCTTTCAGTCGAGTTAGTGTTCACAACCTCTCGAAACAAGTTCGAGAGTTACGTCAGTACTTTCAATGCTCTCTCTATTCCTTGCTAATCAAGGCCTGCAAGGGAACTGGCTACGACTATATAGGCGGGACGACATGCTTTTAGCTTCCCTGAAATAGGCGACTTGCTCGCTTTGGCAGGAAGTATTTTATTTGAAGAATTGAACAAAAAAAACGGAAATTTCTTTAAATCATTAAAACGGGACTTTCTTTAAAGAAAAATGGTCTCTCAGGCTGGTTCAAAGCCCTATTTTAGATAGGAAAAATCCCATTTCATTCGGGTTTTCTATTCTGTCCTTATCCCCACTGAGGGAAGTAGCTAACCTAACTTCATATGGATTAGTAAGGATCCACTGGGAATCAAACTCAACGTTGCGAGCTCAAAAAGTGATCCTGGAAGGCCCACGGGTAAGCAAAGATTCTAATTCGAGATTGGCAGAGAAACGGCCCGCGCGAGCACGAACCAAAGGAAGGTGCCAAGCCGAAGTGTACAAATCTCATAGGTCGATATCTGCTCAGTCTCTGTTAGCAGCTTCAGTAGGATTCTGGTCTTTTCTTTCTTTCCTGCGAGTGTTGAAGTGGGGAAGTCCGGATCAATCCGTCGAAAGAGACGCCATCTCAGTCTAAATGGAAGTAGACCAAGTAGTTTCATAGGAAGAAATGTGAAAGTAGGGGCTGCTAAGCGCCCAGACCCATGGGAGGTGAGATAGTCAATGAATGGGGTGGTAGATTCTGGCGCAGTGTCAATTGAGAAAGCGATTGTGACTCTGACCTTCTTATCGGCTGCTGGTCTTGAAGTCTCGCTAACTACTTGGATACCTCCTCTCATTCCTCGGAACGAAAAAGCGAGAGTACATTCTCCTTTTTAGTGCATTTCAGCTGCGTCAGCAGTTTCTTCTTTCTTATTCCCTTTCCTGTGTTCATTTTCAAGTGGTGGATAGGATGAACTTACTGGCCGTTGGTCCTTCTCTTCTCTTTCTTATTAGTAATCTTGTTCAAGTGAGAGGGACTGACATCTTCTTTTCATTTCTTTCATATCTCCCTTGATTCTGTTTCAGTTTGAAGTAATAGGGAGGCAAATCTTCCTTACAATTGTCTTTGTTAAATACTTATGACCGACTGACTTGAATCTGCTTGCCATTGGTCCTTATCTTATCTTTAAGATAATGGTAAGAGTGGTAATGTAGGGCTAGGGGTATAGAATGGAGAGCCTTTGTAGGCCGATAGGTTGATTGAGTCAGTACACCTGACGTATGCTTCTAGAAAGAAAAAGAATGAGATTCAGCTCTGATCACCACCACCGGATGCATTTTTCTTGATCTTCTCGGACTCCAGTAAAGTTTATGCGTTGGGCCTAGAAAGCGGTAAACGTCAGCAATGAGTGCTTCGATTGTATTAAATTCTTCTTCTCGATTGGGGAAAGTCCGTTACATGCTAAGACGCACCAGATCTATGATCTCTATTTTCTACAGAATCGTCTAGCGAGAAAACTCTTTCACTAATCTTTCTTCTTGGCACTTTCGGTCTTCTGCAGAATAGTAGCATTGCATCGTCAATTCAGAATTGATGTGGAGAGCTTGTTCAAAGAACTCGAGTCAACACGCCACTCTGCACCTTGTGTGAGCTAGACGAAGAAAGCACAAAGTACTTACCCTACATATGCAGGAAAGAAAGTGAACTATGGATACCGTAGCTACTCGGGGCACTTGGCGTCATTCTCACCCCTAATGCTTCTTTCTATTCGGATTCTATTTGAAGGTTTTTCTCCGGATTCTATTTTTTTTATAAAATTCAAAAAGGGGGGCTTTGTTCCCTCGTACTAATAGCTGAACAGTTGTAGAATGAATGTGGTCAGCATAACACAAGTACTCTTCGCCCGTTGTGGAATCATGCAAAAAGAGACGAAAAAAGACGGGTTTTGTCAACTTTTTGACACTGTTTAGACATCTAGCAGCCAGAAAGATAAAGCAGCTTTGATAACTAAGAAAGCAGTCTATGGGATCCTTTAGCAAGAATAGCAATTGGATTGGGATGGATGGCATGTCTCATTAGCCGGCACTGACTTTCGATTCGGGGAAAAACTAGACTAATCCGTGTAGGAGAAGTTTAAGTGGAAGCAGTGGAGGCAGAAGGTCGAAAATCCCCACCACTCTCCCTGAAAGTAGCTAATTCAAAGCAGAACGAGAACAGATGGCTTGCACGCTCTACCTTCTCATCTCTTGCAACATCTCATCTGCAACTATCACTTATCGATTTCTTGCACCTCTATCTTATGTTGGGTACAGAAAGGGATCAAGAATAGGGTGGATTCACCAAAGGGTATTGACACCCCAGGGCAAATCACACCTCGACCTGCCTTGGGCAAAAAAGTATCCGTGCGGATCACCTAGGGGCAACTCGTACCGGCTTCTAACAAGTCGAAGAAGCACTCTTTCCTTCAGTCAACCCATCTCCTTCGGTTTAGTGGAAAGAAAACTCTCCTAGCTGAGTTGATGTACCGATATGAAATCTCCTGCCCCTTCAACCTAAGGAGTCCGGCAGTACCCGTCTCATCAAAAGCCAGCAGTACCTCTTTCATCAAAACAAAGGCCCTCAGAATAAGCGAAGTAAACCGTGAGTTAAGCGTCCCTCGCGTTTACCGTGAGAAGAGTTTCACGCGGCGGCTAAACGCACCTATTTTTGGCAGCCTATTCGTAGACAAAGAAAGCCGATTCGCCAATTCTTATTCCTTTACTTTGAATCAAGTCTTACCCGAGGAAGAGGGAAGCAAGCAAAGCTAGCCCCGGATCGTAGGGGAAAGAGTGTTGTAACCGAAGTAGACTACCGAACGGGTGTGGGGGAGAATATCGTCAAAGATTGAGCTAATCCGAATCCCTCTCGCAACAAGTGCTCTCCGTTGGACCTCTCGCAACAAGTGCTCGAGTATGTAAACAACCTCTCCTTTCAGTCGAGTAACGTCAGTCCCTTGGAAAGAGTCCGCTTTCATGGCGAGCCAAGCCAAGTAGCCACACTAGCATCAGCAGGTGCATTTTGAACAATAGTCGCATTCCCTGCTACTTAGTACCCTTCTTTCACTTACAGCTATTATAACAAGCACGTACACACAAGCAAGCTTGAATCCTGTTATCTTCACTGAGAATGCCGTTACTTATAGCCTTTTAACGGCAGCTACACATTGGTCGATACTCAGGATTTCGTTTAGCTAAGTGGCCTGTAGACTAGAATAGTCAACCTCACCCTAATTTCACATCTGCTTGAACTTAAGTAGACCCGATCTACTTAAAAAAAACACACTTCTCGAGCTGGATTAGAAGATTAGTATATGAATGACCTGGTTACTTTCTTTCCAAAGCCCCACATGAGCAAGTCAAGCTACTCACTAAGACTGCCCAAGCTACTCATGCCCAGCAGCTAACTTCGAGACAACTAAGGGCAAACTTCGAGCTATAACTAATGGATTAGCATTAATAGTAAGTTCCCCGGGGGGATTGATTTCCTATGCTTGCTGGCTAAACAGAGTTGCCTTCCACACGTGCACTGAAACCAGAGTCTGCTACTCGCCTTAGGCAAAACCCGGAGTCTCTTGCCTCATTCTCCTATCGGCCTGAACGGTGGCATAAAAGCCTTGGAACGGCTGCCGCGCCTGATTCGACTGATCAGCTATAAGGCTTGTGATGGCTTGCAAGCAAGTAGTAGTAGCTTGAAGTAGCTTCAAGTAGGGCTGTTACAACAGTAGCTGATAGTGACATTAGTTTGAATAAGGCTGGCTCCACTGAATCTCTAGTCTAGTCATCTGTATCTTCCGAGGGTTAGGATCAAGGGCTGCCTTTAACCGTAACAACAAGCCAATATCTAGCCAGAAAGCCAACTACTCTAGTTCCATCTCCCAGGAACCAGTACAGTACCATTCTCCCCGTCCGTACGTCTTTCTTTCCCCCTCCGCATAGAACCCTTTCTTCACTCACAACAACCGCCAGTAGGTTATAGCCCAAGCAGCTTCCTTGCTTGCCCCTTATCATAATTATTGAGGAAAGAAAGGGTCGTGAATGGTGAGGTCGCATATGTATAAAAAGTCAAATACCTAGCAACTAGCAAGAGCACTGGATTAGTTTAGTTGGGCGTGGGTGTGGGCAGGGG